CTAAATACTAACTATATATAGAATATAGAAATATAGAAACTAACTATATATATAACTATATAGTGATAGTAAATACTAAGGGAATACATACTAAGTACTAAGGGGGTGCCTAATGGCTGGATCTTGACTTAGATTGTAGAGCCTGATAGAAAATTCAATGAATAGTTTTGGAAAGGACCAGAGGTTGCTTTCTATACTACGGACTCAGAAGAATCTCTGAGTGTTCAGGTATACAATCTGTATTAGATTGGATGGATTTTTTCTTTTTTTTTTAGAATTTTCAAAAAAGGGCAAAAAGAAAGACTCTCTTTTCAGCAAGCCCTAGCCGATCCCCCTGTTTCACAGGGGTAATCGGGAAAGAGGGTACGGATTAGATCAAATGGAGAAATAGTGGTCTGGTCTGTATTAGATAGTGATTTCCCCTTTTTAGTGATTTCTCCCCCTTCTGTGTTGAATTACGAAGGTCAACAAAACAAAAAAAATGGATCTTCTTCTTTTTATTCCTACATGTTCTCATCCCCCCTTGGGGTGTTACTGCATATTTTACTTGTGTTTAATCTTTCCCAATTCTAAATCATAATCGATTTTTTGGATTGCTTTCTCAATAGTGTTCGGTCAGAATCCCTTTTTGACTATGCACCATTGGTTCCATTATTATATTATAAATGAAGAATAATTCCTTCTTTTTTATAGAGATAGAGATAGGGGACATAATTCACATGGATATAGTAAGTCTCGCTTGGGCTGCTTTAATGGTAGTCTTTACATTTTCCCTTTCACTCGTAGTGTGGGGAAGAAGTGGACTCTAGAAGGACTACTAACTGAGTTGAAGAATCAAACCGTAGCAATTCTTTTATAGATCGTTCTGCAACGCGTTTTGAATTATTAAAAAAATCTCTGAATTTCGAATCTCATTGGAATCCAATGGAGTAATCTATGATATGAATGATATGAATCATACTCTTTTCAATAAAAGAGATATTTCAGTGATTCCCATCTTTGTATTTCGAAAAGAAGGGGATTCAGATGGTTGGAAGAAATTTTCTATTTCAATCAATGGAATGGGTTCTTACTATCTTTATCAATAATCAATATAGGTGAATAGTGAGGAAAACCGGACCTTTTTTGATTTCTTTCCCTCTTTACTGTTCAAAGAAGAACTCGTTTTGGTAAGTGTATACGCACTTTCTATGAGAAATGATATAGAGATAGTGGTTGTCTAAACAAGAGACTATTCAATAATAAGATCTTGCCTCGGACGAATCTACACATATACACCTATTGGGCATTTAGCGTAATTTGCGAAAGACGATTTATGCTTTATGGTTTGGGCGTTAAAAATCAGTGAGGTTTCCTCTTCCTTATTGAAAGGAATTCAAATCCTAAGATAAGAATTTGTTCCGATTGATCGGAACAAATAGATGTAGCAAATTTGGTGTTCTATCAATTCCATACAATATATGGAATTACGTCTATGAAGAGAATATTGTAGATTGATCTATCGAAACTTAAACCTTTATCTTTATTCTAAGATTACAACTTTAGAGACTAAGTTTATAGTCTAAGAGATAGATGGGATGATAGAAGGATTCATCTATTTCTTTCTTACTATCCCATCTATCTCTTAGAATACTTCCGATTCTAGTCCGCTCATTTTATTTAAGTGAAGACGTGAAATTCAAATCCTTTTCATTGGACTTCGTCAATTTTTGATCAGAACTCAGAGGAAAAGTTTGATTCACATTAATTTGAAAATCCAATTGAATTAATCATTTTGACTGACTGTTTTTACGTAAATGATAAGTAGAAAGGCGGTAGGAACTAGAATGAATAGTGCAGTAGCAATAAATGCAAGAATATTTACTTCCATAATCTCATTGGTTTTTTTACTTCGCAATAACTCGGGATTTAATCCCCTAGATATGATAAATCTTTCGTTTGCCCCTCGATGATATTGAATGGGATAAATATCATGAATAACAATATCTGATCTATCAAATCAATTCGTCGTTGAGACTTGATTAGTATAACATAGGAAGTTCTTTTATCCATACCGAATCAAAATTTGGATTCCTAACCCAATCAATCAAAAATTTCTTTATTTAGCATTGGTTTCTTTATTTTTTTCTATAACCTACCTTGCGTCTTCCTTGGACAATCATCTGCTGAAGGATCATCAAATTGCCCCTCCACTTCGATTAATCACCTAGTTACAAACCTAAAGAAACCATAAAAGCGAAACGGAAAAATAGTCAAAAAAATAGTAATAGTAAAGAAAGAAAAAAGAAGGACTCCCCTTTGCTTTGGAAATGAGAGTATGTCCCCCGACACCCTTTACTAGTTCATAGAAAGGGAAAAATGAATTTATACATTTATTGGATCCGTCGGGACTGGCGGGGCTCGAACCCGCAGCTTCCGCCTTGACAGGGCGGTGCTCTGACCAATTGAACTACAATCCCATTTAAAATTTAAATAAGGGATCTAGCAGAAGATTTTATTC